TGGAGAGTTGGCCGAAATGGGCACTAAATACTTTTCGGGAAATCTCCTCCAAATCACTAGTATGGCTATCAAAATCATGAGCATCAGCATGTAGGTTCCAGATCCAAGTAGTAGTATCAGGTCCTTTAGCTATTGTTCTTGAGAAATGACCGGGTTTTGCCCATTCCTCGAAAGATGTTTTTACGGGATCCCTATCTACCAAAATTTTTACTTCTGGTTCCGGCGAACGAATAATCATTGAGTCCTCCTCCTTCCGGACAACACATACAAAGAGACCCGCCAATATAAAAATAAAACAAAATTAGTGAACTTATGAGAGATGTTTATATTGCGTTTCTTTCTCTTCTATTTCCCACCTATTCCATATTTTCTTTAATCTATTTTCTTTAGTTATTCACTAGAACAATTATGATCCGGAAGTCAATCCGGGGCAAGTGTTCGGATCTATTATGACATAGGATAAAGGTGCTCAACGGACCTTTTTTGAATCTTCTAAAACCCTTTCTGGACTTTGAATTGAGATTCAATAATTTTTTTGTACAACCTAGTGGATTCAGATTTGAATTATAAATTCCTGGATGGAACTAGTCTCATTTTCTGTCTTAAATAGAAGATATTATTATGCACTCTATTTCCAATCACGTGACGTGAGCAGTCATTAGCATTGCTAGAGGACATACTGGTATTTCTATTTAGTTTTTTAGGGTCTCGTTTTTTTTAGTTTCAATTTTTGTTTGAATAACAAAAAAAAGGGGGGGGAATTCTCTACTCTACTGTATCCACATATCGTTTATCTCTACGAAATACCAGACGAAATAAAATAGAACGATTTTTATTTTAGAAGGGATATAATGAAATTTTTTGTTTTTGATTGGCTGTTCCTATAGAAATTAGAAATGATCTGTTTTATTTTACTGATGGAGACAACAAACAATTAATTCCAAAAAATTCAAAATTAATTACATTAATTACAACAAATTAAATGTAAGATATTAAGATATATAATAGAAAATAAAAAATAAATAAATATATATATATTAAATAAATATATATATATAAATATATATATATATTATAGAATATTGAAAAAAAAAAATAGCAAAAAATAGAAAATAATAATTAGAAAATAAACAGAGTGTTCTTATTCAAAACGCCCTGTGATCTTCAACCAATTCTGTGCTTCAATATAATTACCAGGGGTAAGGGCTATAGCTTGTTTCCAATATTCTGCGGCTTGATCAAACCAAGCCTCCGCAATCTCAGAATCTCCCTGTCGAATGGCCTGTTCTCCGCGGTCGGAATAGGTGAGTAAATTCCTTCCCTTAGAACCGTACTTGAGAGTTTCCTGCCTCATACGGCTCAGCAATCAATTCTTTTGACGTTCCATTTTGTTTTCTTTTTCTGGAGTTAACCAAACGAAAATGGTTTAATTACATGAGTTTCAAACTTGAATTTTGAGTAATTGATTAAAAAATAGTTTTATCTTTTCTCCTACCTTCAGAAGAATAAAACATCGACATTAACACTCTCATTCTAGTTTTCTGAAAGGTAACTATCTCGATTTCATATATCATATACTTTCCTATTTCCTATATGATATATCCATTTCTATAGTCTATAGAATCCTTGAGAAAGACTTTTTTTTCATAAGAAAGAAAAGACTTACTATCTTTGGGATCTGATACTACACCGCTGCTCAAAACCTTAGGGTAGGGGATCGACTTTATTACATAAGTAGATTCCTAACTTTTGTATCATGATATAAGTAAGCAGTTCTTATTGTATCGGCCCAAAACCTCTCCAATTGATCTTTACGGTGCTTCCTCTATCAATTAGATCTTTTATCCATAGAAAAAAAAAGTATCTAGGCATATCTATATTTCTTCATTTTTTTTTACTTCCATTCTATGATCTATGAAGTTTTTTTTCTTTGCTACAGCTGATAAAAATCGTTGTTTTGGACGATATATATGTAGAAAGCCTATTTTTTTTTTTCTAGTAGTTATTTCTAGTATTTATTAGCTGATTTGCTTTAGCTGATTTGATCGTTCTTTTTTTTTTTTTTCTTTCTATAGTGGAGATAGTCGCACGTAATGACAGATCACGGCCATATTATTAAAAGCTTGGGGTAAGAACGGATTTCGTTCGAGTGCCCGAAAATAATATTCTAAAGCTTTCGTATGTTCTCCATTACTTGTGTGAATAAGGCCTATGTTATAAAGTATATAACTTCGATCATAGGGATCAATTTCTAGTCGCATAGCCTCATAATAATTCTGTAAAGCTTCCGCATAATTTCCTTCAGATTGCGCCGACATCCGTTACGGTCGTTATTCGGTTCAAAGAATCTCCGTTCCAGAACCGTACGTGATATTTTCATCTCATACGGCTCCTCCTTTATGTGTATAATGATAACAATTAATACATAAAATCAAAAAAGATTGCAGTATTTTTTTCTCATTATCAAAACTGTGCAGGGCTAGTGTTTTTACAAGAAATC